GCTTCTATTGATAGAGCTTTCACGTCTGCGCATAGAATCGTTTTTTTGCCTTTCCATTCCGTTCTTACCATATCATGGGCAGTTGGGTTGGAATCCGTGTGATGGTTCGAGAGTGGTTTCAAATATTCTTCGCATCCATCTTCGGCCTTGTGTTAAAAGTCCCGCGGGACTGAGTTAGTGGTCGAGTCGTTTTTGGTAATTGACACCCGTCGCATTAGTTTCAATTCATATGTTACCATTCATAGTGAAGTAGCCCTCTTTTTGATGTCTGAGTGCGTTATTCTATCTATCAAAGTCCTTCTTTGTCTATAGCTCGGGGCAGTCCCCCATGGTCTGCTTTGATTTTCTCGAACAGTGCCGGTCCGCATCAGGGACTCTCGTGCGAGCCATGCAACGTTCCCAGGCAGGAACTGTCCTTGAGCTCCCTCTTTAGTTCTTCCCAGGCGTTGATCTCGCAACGGCCCTCCAGCACGTCCTCATATCGCGTCCGCCACCACAGCTTCGCATCCCCCCCCAAAAAAGGGGGCACGAACAGCCTTAAAGTACTGTTCCATGTCCCAGAGGTCTTCGAGCCTTGGCATTTCGAATCCCGTTGAATGGCTGTGGTTCCGGGACTCAAATGCGTCTGAAGTCGCCAGGTGAGACATTCGGTTCACGAACCGGAGACCTATCTCCACAGCAAGCTCCTCAATTTTACCTGGCCCGTCACGCTTTGGACATCGCCACCGGGATCGTTGAGGCCCCATGAAGACGGCTCTCCTTCACTGGGAAGACGCGGTACTCATTAGCGAGCGTCTGGTGACCAACGATTCCTGATTCTCCCACCTTTCTGCCATAGTCTACATCCGCCCAAATGGTCGACCTTGCGGGTCACTCGATCCTTGAGTGTTTCCTTAGCAACAGCCGCCGCAGACAGCGCTCCACTGCTATGGACATGGTGCAACATTAGCAGAAATCGAAAGGGCCAACTCTGATACCTCCTAAAGCGAAATAGGCACGCGCACGGGTAGAGAGTCTGCCTGAGTCGTGCGGCCCCGGGTGACGCCTATTGTAGTGTAGCACCTGGGTTCAGCCTTCTCCTTGCCGAGTTTCGCTTTTGATCTCTCTCTCAGTCTCTAGTTCGTTACCTTCTACTACCGATCTTCTCCTGCTGCTCGCTTCGCTTGTTTCGTTGAGCTCGCTTTCTTTTTTAATCTTCCTCCCCCTTGTACCATTCATCAACTCCCATTATCAGAGCGAAGGGCTTCACTTGATAGAAGCCCGAGCGGATACCTTCATAGACTCTTAGCTCTTTTGGGTCGTCCGGACCCGTAAAAGTGGTGGCCTGGTTGGCCCCACACCCCTTATCATGCGTGTCTGTGGGAGCTGTTTGTGTTAGCGTTTTGGCGCTCGCCTTATGGTTCTCAGTCCTCTTTCGCCGAGATGCCTTTTAAAAAGATTTATTCCTTGGATTTGGCATCGGGGAACAACACCCACTATACTAGATTTAGCCAATTCGGGCGCGGATGGGGATTCTCCAATTGATTCTACAGATTCAGATTTGGATGCCCCTACTCCCAACAAGCTGCTGGCCGCTCAACTCTTCGAGCGCAATGCAGTGGTGGTTGGTTCCGATTCGACAAAGGTAGAATGCCTGGTCGAAGGTCCAGTACAGTAGGTAGCAGGCGTGTTCGTTTTGGCTCCCGAGCGAGAACGAGAAATAGGCGATGCACCATCCTTGCTGCCCCTTAACTACCAGAGCGTTGACCTTGACTTGACAGATTCATCCAATTGAACCCACACTCAAAGGAGGACCACAAGCTCGGGGCTCGACGAAACAGAAAGTATCAGCATGTTGAAACTTCTTGGGGTTAGCAGTGAAAGAAAGAGCCCGGCATTCATTTCTGCATTCATATTCATAGCTGAGTCTACTAAAAGAGGGACCAGCCTCATCGTGGTGATTAGAGGACACCTCTGATCGTTCACCTCTAATGTGACACGTTCCCTCCCAGTTATATGATCAACGGGGCTAGAGAGCGGGGCTATTCTTCTTCCGGGGAGACTCGTCCCTTCTACTGACCGAACCCTCAGTTAGGAGGTCTTCGTCAACATGTTAAGAAGCTCCAGTCTTCGGCGGGTCACCATTACTTGACTTAGAAAGGCGAACATCTGGGCAAGGGAAAGCCCTTTACTAATACTAAGCGCCTGGTGCAAATGGCTTTCTTTTTTCATGATATACCAATCAGAATGGAGGGTCCTACCCACGTACATGATTGATAGAATCACTACGTAGGGGGGGGCTGATGCGGGAGAGGCATGAGTGCAGTTCGATCTTGTGGTGTATTCGTCTGTAGTGAGTAGGGCCTCTTTCTCGTTGATCAGTTCGCCTCCGCTCTATTGAAAGGTCTCCATTCCTACGGCGGTTTTGTCACCATTACTACTAGGGCGCGTCTCGGGCCGGATTGACTAACCTAACCCTTAAGGAGGCCTTGCCATAGTTGGGTGCTCTGCTTTAGTGTGA